ATACATATGCAAATCAAATATGGGGCAAGAAAACTCTATGGACAGATGGTGGTTTAATTCGATGGTGTTTAAGAAGGGGTTAGAACACAGGTATGGGATAAAGAAATCAACGGACAGTCTTGGTCCTATTGAAAATACTAGTGAAAGGGAAAATCTGAATAGAAAAGGTACAGCTAAAAATATTTATAGTTGGAGGGGTCGTGATAATTCTAGTTACAGTAATGTCGACCGTTTATTCGGCGCCAAAGACATCCGGAATTTCATCTCTGATGATACTTTTTTAGTTAGGGATAGTAATGGGGACAGTTATTCTATCTATTTTGATATAGAAAATCCTATTTTTGAGATTGACAATGATCATTCTTTTCTGAGTGAATTAGAAAGTTCTTTTTTTAGTTATCTCAATAATGGATCTACGAATGAAGATTCCTTATACAATCGTTACGTGTATGTAACTCAATCTAGTTGGAATAATCACATTAATAGTTGCATTGACAATTATCTTCAGTCTCAAGTCTGTATTGATATGCCCATTCTAAGTGATAGTAGTGACAGTTACATTTCTAGGTGCATTTTTGATAAACGTAGAAGTAGTAGTGAAGGTGGGGGGTCCAACATACGAACCCGCGAGAAGAGTAGTGATTTAACCCTAAGAGAAAGGTCTAATGATCTCGATGCAACTCAAAAATACAGGCATTTGTGGGTTCAATGCGAAAATTGTTATGAATTGAATTATAAGAAATTTTTGAAATCAAAAATGAATATTTGTGAACAATGTGGATATCATTTGAAAATGAGTAGTTCAGAAAGAATCGAACTTTCGATCGATCCCGGTACTTGGGATCCTATGGATGAAGACATGGTCTCTCTGGATCCCATTGGATTTCATTCAGAGGAAGAGCCTTATAAAGATCGTATTGATTCTTATCAAAGAAAGACAGGATTAACTGAGGCTGTTCAAACAGGTGTAGGTCAACTAAATGGTATTCCCGTAGCAATTGGTGTTATGGATTTTCAGTTTATGGGGGGTAGTATGGGATCCGTAGTCGGGGAGAAAATCACCCGTTTGATTGAATACGCTACCAATCAATTTATACCTCTTATTATAGTGTGTGCTTCGGGGGGGGCTCGCATGCAAGAAGGAAGTTTGAGCTTGATGCAAATGGCTAAAATATCGTCTGCCTTATATGATTATCAATCAAATAAAAAGTTATTTTATGTATCAATCCTTACATCTCCTACTACTGGGGGGGTAACAGCTAGTTTTGGTATGTTGGGAGATATCATTATTGCCGAACCCAATTCCTACATTGCGTTTGCGGGTAAAAGAGTAATTGAACAAACATTGAATAAAACAGTACCCGAAGGTTCACAAGCAGCTGAATATTTATTCCAGAAGGGCTTATTTGACCTAATCGTACCACGTACTCTTTTAAAAAGCGTTCTGAGTGAATTATTTAAACTCCACGCCTTCTTTCCTTTGAATTCAAATTCAATCAAGTAGAGCGCACTAAGTTCAATTTTTTTATTTGTAGCAAACAAGTAGTTATCTTATCGGAATCAAAGTAAATAAGAATGGAGTTTTCTTTGGTGACCTAAGATCTAGCGGATAACTCCTTTTTCCATGTATTAAGGAGTTATCTTTCCCTGTATTCCTGATTACTAATTAAGAAGTCTCTATCAACAAGAAAAAATAGCGAGTTATTCCTTTCGGGAAATTAGACAAATAGAATTTTGTGTTATACGTATAGAACAAATTCAAATATAGAAAAGATAGATATGTAGTTTTTTATCTTTCTCCATCTTCCGAAAATGGAATTACAATAAGTAAGGTCTATGAGTTATCTCATAAAAGACAGTGGAATAAACTATCAATTTTCATTTTTCGATAATTTGTAAGAAACTCTTTCTTTATTAAATTAGAAGACAAACAAGAACAAAACACAAAAAAATGAAGATAATTAAGTTGATTGTCATACGTATCTTTTCTTTTATGTAGAAAGATGAATAAGTCCATTTATTTAGTTATCCATTCCTTGGACTTATTCTATATACTCACTTAGATATATGGATACTTCTACTTATATCTTATCTCTACTAATATCTCTTATCTATACTAAGAATTTTCAAACGGAATTAATTAATAATTACAATTCTTAATTATAATTATTATAAATAGAAAACAAAAAAAAAATAACAGGTACAAATAGTAAATCGAGGTACCCATTTTATGACAACTTTCAATTTTCCCTCTATTTTTGTGCCTTTAGTAGGCTTAGTATTTCCGGCAATTGCAATGGCTTCTTTATTTCTTCATGTTCAAAGAAACAAGATTGTTTAGATCTGAGGGGCCCCATCTCATTCGCTTTTTTTGAAACTTAGACTTGTAGCATAACACAGATATTTATTTCAGGAAATAGGGTATAACATGTGATTTCCGCCGAACATAAAGGAAAAAGCTCTTATGCCTGCAGAAAAAGATCTAGGGATAAATTAATTAGAACTAGTTTCAAATAGATCAGGATCGCTGGGTGCTTAAAATGTAAAGTTGGTGGATCTATATGTATATCAATATTTATATTGGGGTCATATGAAAGGTATATTATTATTTTAGATCTAACGAATTTGACGAACTACTCCTAAAGGTTCACATCAAACTAGTGCTAGTTTACACCAAACTAGTGCTAGTTGATGAGAGTTCCTTCGGAAACAAAAAAAGTAAAGTCAAAATCATTGGGGGTATTCTCTCAATTCCAATAAAATGCAATCGGGTCAAGTATGAGTTGGCGATCAGAACATATATGGATAGAACCTATAACGGGGTCTCGAAAACTAAGTAATTTTTGCTGGGCCCTTGTTGTTTTTTTAGGTTCATTAGGATTCTTATTGGTTGGAACTTCCAGTTATCTTGGTAGAAATTTGATATCTTTTGTTCCGTTTCAGCAAATCATTTTTTTTCCACAAGGGATCGTGATGTCTTTTTACGGGATCGCGGGTCTCTTCATTAGTTCCTATTTGTGGTGCACAATTTCCTGGAATGTAGGTAGTGGTTATGATCGATTCGATAGAAAGGAAGGAATAGTGTGTATTTTTCGTTGGGGATTTCCTGGAAAAAATCGTCGCATATTCCTGCGATTCCTTATAAAAGATATTCAATCCGTTAGAATAGAAGTTAAAGAGGGTATTTATGCTCGTCGTGTCCTTTATATGGACATCAGAGGCCGGGGGGCTATTCCGTTGACCCGTACTGATGAGAATTTGACTCCACGAGAAATTGAACAAAAAGCCGCGGAATTGGCCTATTTCTTGCGCGTACCAATTGAAGTCTTTTGAGAAAGACTGAGCTGAAGAACGAATGCTTTCTCGGCAGGAGGGAAAAGTGCAAGAATCCTTTCTATAACATAACTTTACTGAAGTTTCGTCAGAACGTTGAGTGGAGCTAAAGCCGACTATATGGAACAACCTTTTTTTTTAAGTTCAATATTTGTTGGAAGTGATACTTTAGATGCAGATAAATCATATCTTGTAAATTATTTCCTTTTTGTCAATGTTAATCGACCCTTTTTATCTTATCCTTTTTTGTGTTCCTTACTAACCGGGCTTTCTTAATAATTAGAACTGGCCCGTTTCTGTCTTGTTTTGCCGCTCATTTTTTTGATCATCACAATATCTTTCCATCACTTATTCTATTCTTAGCTATGGGCAATTGTTGGAATTTTTTCGAAATATTGGATATTTTGATAGAAAAGGAGTTCTTTCGTCTCAAAATCTCAAAAATATTCATTTCTTAATCTTAAAGTAAAGTACTTCTGTCGGTCATTCATCGAATGGCGACACCTGTTTCGAATTTGATGAAGTGAGATTTCTGGAAACCCTATTTTTGATTATTTCTTCATTCGAATTCGAAGTGGAGTCTTAGTCTATTTCTGTATTCTTTCTAGATATTCAAACAAAATCACAAAGAAAATAGATTCATAGGTTTGATACCTTGTCTAGAACTCATGTGTGAAAGAAATATTTGATCACATAGAGTCGACGACTGAAGTGGGTTAATTAATAATTCACAGATGAAAAATGGCAAAAAAGAAAGCATTCACTCCTCTTTTGTATCTTGCGTCTATAGTATTTTTGCCCTGGTGGATTTCTCTCTCATTTACTAAAAGTATAGAATCTTGGGTTACTAATTGGTCGAATACTGGTCAATCCGAAATTTTTTTGAATGATATTCAAGAAAAAAGTATTCTAGAAAAGTTCATAGAATTAGAGGAAACCCTCGTCTTGGACGAAATGATCAAGGAATACTCGGAGACACATCTACAAAAGATTCCTATAGGAATCCACAAAGAAACGATCCAATTAATCAAGATACACAACGAGGATCATATCCATACGATTTTGCACTTCTCGACAAATATAATCTGTTTTGTTATTCTAGGCGGTTATTCTGTTTTAGGTAATGAAGAACTTGTTATTCTTAACTCTTGGGTTCAGGAATTCCTATATAACTTAAGTGATACAGTAAAAGCTTTTTTGATTCTTTTATTAACGGATTTATGTATCGGATTTCATTCAACCCACGGTTGGGAACTAATGATTGGTTTTGTCTACAAAGATTTTGGATTTGTTCATAATGATCAAATTATATCCGGTCTTGTTTCCACTTTTCCGGTTATTCTCGATACCCTTTTTAAATATTGGATTTTCCGTTATTTAAATCGCGTATCTCCGTCACTTGTAGTTATTTATCATTCAATGAATGATTGATAAACGATCCACCGATATTAATCTAATCCAATTAGAATGTTTCTTCTACATAAACATTAAAGTTTTCTATCCGGGGGATTTTCATCCTATAGTATTCCAGTAAAATGATTCCAGTAAATAACAGAATCGTGGATAGGGAACTATACTAGTGACCTATCCCAATTTATTGTAAAAATTTTGGATCAATGATTAGACCATGCAAACTAGAAATACTTTTTCTTGGATAAAGGAACAGATTACTCGATCTATTTCCTTATCGCTCATGATATATATAATGACTCGGACATCCATTTCAAGTGCATATCCCATTTTTGCGCAGCAGGGTTATGAAAATCCACGAGAAGCGACTGGGCGTATTGTATGTGCCAATTGCCATTTAGCTAATAAGCCTGTCGATATTGAGGTTCCACAAGCGGTACTTCCTGATACTGTATTTGAAGCAGTTGTTCGAATTCCTTATGATAAGCAAGTGAAACAAGTTCTTGCTAATGGTAAGAAAGGGGGTTTGAATGTGGGGGCTGTTCTTATTTTACCGGAGGGGTTTGAATTAGCTCCTTCCGAGCGTATTTCTCCCGAGATGAAAGAAAAGATAGGCAATTTGTCTTTTCAGAGCTATCGCCCTAATAAAAAAAATATTCTTGTGATAGGGCCTGTCCCTGGTCAGAAATATAGTGAAATCACATTTCCTATTCTTTCCCCCGACCCCGCTACTAAGAAAGACATTCACTTCTTAAAATATCCTATATATGTAGGGGGGAATAGGGGAAGGGGTCAGATTTATCCCGACGGAAGCAAGAGTAACAATACAGTTTATAATGCTACAGGAGCGGGTATTATAAGTAAAATCATACGAAAAGAAAAGGGGGGATATGAAATATCCATAACAGACCCGTCGGATGGACGTCAAGTGGTTGATATTATCCCTCCAGGACCGGAACTTCTTGTTTCAGAGGGTGAATCCATCAAATTTGATCAACCATTAACGAGTAATCCTAATGTAGGTGGATTTGGTCAGGGAGATGCAGAAATAGTACTTCAAGATCCATTACGTGTCCAAGGTCTTTTGTTCTTCTTGGCATCTGTTATTTTGGCACAAATCTTCTTGGTTCTTAAAAAGAAACAGTTCGAGAAGGTTCAATTGGCCGAAATGAATTTTTAGACTCGCGAATTTATCGACATCAAGTTCGTAAAAAGAACCCATGTCGATTATGTATGATCAAAAAAAAAAAAAGAAAATTCTGAAAAAACCTTTTATTTACTTGCTTTGCTCCTTTTCTACGAGCTTAGGGGAATCCCTTGTACCGCATTCCTAATGGGTAGATTTTTTTTGAAGAAGACTCTTTTATTTGAGTTTATGGCTTTCCCACCTCTTTCTTTGTTTTTTTTTGCCAAATTGAATGGGTAATGTTACTATTGCCAAATTTCAATGTCATAAAATGTCTCCAAATTATTCTATCTCAACTAGAATAAAATTGAGCAAAAGTAAATGAGTATATAGAACGAACTAGAAATGCGGGTAACAAAGAGGGGTTCTTCGTCTTCCTAGCCTTCGACACAAGAAAGGCGTGTAGAAAATTCCTTTTCTTGTGTCGAAAGAGTAATTGTTTTGGATCCTGTTCGTAAAAAATTCCTAGTCTTGGCAGATATATCAGAACTTTTTTTTTCGATTTATTACTTACATTTATTACTTACAATAAATAAAGTAGTGGACAAACAAAAAAAGAGGGAATTTCGTTTTATTGATTAAATAAAACTTATTCATCAATGAAATTATAGAAAATTTCTATTTTTTCTGAGATATTAAATTAAATAAATATTAAGTAAAGAAATAGAAATAGAGTAAGAGTATAGAAAGTATTTGTACGATACGATATCTAATCTACAGTACAGAAATCTAATACTAATATATATAATACAGGAAATTGAGTGATTCTTCTTTTCTTCGAACTTGGAAAGGACCCAGAGATACTATCAAGAACGGGTGTTCTGAATCAATCATGTTTTTCAAAAGTATCATCCGAAAAAAAATAGAATGGATTTTTTTGAAACATGAAACAGCAGAAAAAGAAATCCACTTTGTCATTTAGAGGAAAAAAAGACTCCGATTCTTAAGAACCCAACGGGCCCTTTCCCCTCGAATCAGACAAACAAAGAAGGGAATCCCGTTGAGTTCCTACGCTTTCATGTCTACAACTCAATTCATTCGATTCCTACAGGGATGAACCTAATCCGGAATATGAACCATAAAAGAAAATACCTATTAAACCGATCACAAGAATACCGGTTACAGTACCTATTATCCAAAGAGGAATCCTTCCAGTAGTATCGGCCATTTACTCCACTTCCCTCCAATTTCATCAAACGGTCATGCTAGAGACATAAACAGTCATGGATAATTATGAGATGAGATCCTTCCGAATGGGGCTAAGAGAATGCCTAGAATTATTATTTCTATTTATTTTTTTATTTTCTTTCGTTTTCCTAATTGAAGAAATAATTGGAAAATAAAACAGCAAGTACAAAAATGAGTAATAACCCCCAGTAAAGACTGGTACGATTCAATTCAACATTTTGTTCGTTCGGGTTTGATTGTGTCATAGCTCTATAATTCGGGATTTTTTTTTATCGTTGGATGAATTGCATTGCTGATATTGACCCCAAAAAAAAGACGGTAGGTACAGCTAGGCCGTGAACAGCCAACCATCGTACTGTAAAAATTGGATAGGTTCGATCTAT